AGAAATGAAAGCAAAGTCCTTCCTTTATAAGGAGGAAAAAGGACTTTTCTTTCATTTCAATAAATTATTATATTAGTATTTCTTACTAATATTTTGGATACTAAAGTGAAAACAAAACTCAGTCATCGAAACGCAAGTGTGTCAAAATTTTTTATTTATAAATCCAATTACTGGAAATATTCGGTTCATTTTTTTTCATTCACGCTATGAAACTATATGAATATGAATCACTAAAATGGGTTTTTGTAGAACATCATATACTAAAAAATAGTAAATTAAGACTAATTAATATTCAATTAAGTATAAATAGAACGGGGTACACGGTAGAAACAAGGGGATAAAAAGCTCTATAGGAATATAATGAGTATCGTCAGGCCTAAGATGGACAAGACCCATACCATAAGATTCCTGTTTTTTGCCAAAAAGAGCGTTAGCAAACATTTTGGATGATCTTATAGACCCATTTTGGAAGTGGGTTGTTCATTTCGCTGAATCCTCCAGTGTGGAAAATGCAATATAAAATTTTTATTCAATATTCAACTCTATAAAATAGAATTTGAATAGAATTCTTCATTTTTTTGAAAAGAGGAAAAGAATTTGTTATTTTTTATTCTATGATTGGATAGAATATTGTATAGTATAGAGGGCAAGGGCAAGGGCAGGTCAATTTTTAGGATTTTCCGTTTGCAAATACCCAAATTTTTATGCCTAACACCCCGTGGATCGTTCTAACTGTAGTGGAACAAAAATCGATTTTAGTGCGAATAGTTTGGAGAGAAACTCTACCCTTTCTAAGCCATTCGACACCTGCCATTTCTCTTCCTTCAATACGTCCTGCAAGTTGTACTTTAATTCCTTTTGCAAATCCTTTTTTTTCGGCGACTTCAATAGTTTTTTTCATTGCTTTGCGAAATGAAACTCTGTTCTTTAATTGGTGGGCTAGAATTGCGGCAAGAATATTAGGGTCTACAAAAGGATTTCCAATTTTGCTAATAGAAATAGTCAGTTTTCGGTTTCCGCAGTGAAGCACTTTTTCGACATCTCCCTTTAACTCCTTGATTTTGTGCGGTTTACCTTCTATTAAGAACGTTGGCAATCCCATATAGATTATTACTTGAACGAAATCCCTTACTTTTTCAATCTGTATGCGTGAAATGTAATCTGTTTCAATCTCTATGTCTATGTCTAAAATTCTTTGCTTTGTACCGTAGGAGACTCTATGATTGTCTATATAATTCTTAATGCGGTCTCGTATTTTTTGATCCTCTTGTAGGCTCTTGCAATAATTTTTTGGTTTTTCAAACCAAATAGAGTGATGATTTTGGGTTGTACCAAGTCGGAAACCAAGTGGATTTATTTTTTGTCCCATAATCCCTCACTACTCAATATATTATACATATTATACATATCATGACATGTCATATCAGTGTGTTTCTTTTCATTTTATTTATCTAATCCATTAGTGCCGATGGTTTTCGTATATATTTTTTATATTTTTCATTTAAGGATATATCTCTTAATACGATAGTTATACGACAAGTGTATCTTTTTATCGGATAACCCCTCCCTTTCGCCCGAGGTTTCCATTTTTTCACAGTAGGACCCTCGTTGACTTCCGCTTTACTAATGATTAAATGTTTTTTTTCAAAATTCATATTGTGACTACCATTTGCTGCTGCGGAAGAAATTAATTTAAAAATTGGATAACATGCTCCATAAGGCATGAATTTGAGTATCATAAGTGTTTCTTCATAGGAACGTCCACGAATCTGATCAATTACTCTTCTCACTTTGTGAGCAGACATAGAAATATATGGACCCAAAGCGGATACTTCTGTATATCCCTTCGTCTTTTTTTTTTTTTTCATAAAGTGGACCTCTCCCTCTCACTAATCATCGACAATTATCTATATTCATTTTTGAAATTATTAACGACGAGATTTAGTATCCCTTTTGCTTTTAACATCCTCTTTATTAAAATTTCTAGTAGGTACAAACTCTCCCAATTTATGGCCTACCATATAGTCTGTTATAGGAATAGGAAAATGCACTTTCCCGTTATGGATATAAATGGTGTATCCGACCATTGCAGGTATAATGGTTGATGCCCGCGACCAAGTTTTTAGGGAATCTTTCTCGGCCTTGGCGTTAAGCTTCTCTATTTTTTTTAATAAATGATTCGCGACAAAAGGGTTTTTCTTAAATGAGCGGGACAATTTGAATTACTCCTATTATTAATCTTATTTCAATTAAAAAATAAAAAAAAGAATCAATTTTTTTAATTTTTAAAAATTGAAACTTTTTTCTTTTTTCACTTTTTAACGACAATGGAAAAATGCAACCTTTCTCTTTCGCCTATTTACTACGGCGACGAAGAATCAAATTATCGCTATATTTATTCCTTTTTCTAGTTCTTCTTCCAAGTGCGGGATACCCCCAAGCTGTTGTCGGTGCTTTTCTACCAATTGGGGCTCTCCCCTCACCACCCCCATGGGGGTGGTCTACAGGGTTCATAACCACTCCTCTTACTACAGGACGCTTACCTAGCCAACGTTTCGATCCGGCTCTACCCAAATCTTTCCGCTTCACTCCAACATTGCCCACTTGTCCGACTGTTGCTGAGCATTTTTGGGATATCAAACGGACTTCTCCAGAAGGTAATTTTAATGTGGCCGATTTCCCCTCTTTTGCAATAAGTTTCGCTACAGCACCCGCTGCTCTAGCTAATTGTCCACCCTTTCCAGGTGCGATTTCTATATTATGTATGGCCGTGCCTAAGGGTATTCTGGTTGAAGTAGATTCTTCTTTTTGCTCAATCAAAAGAAACCCCTTCCCAAACTGTACAAGCTTCTTCCAAAGCATACGGCTTTCTGGATGTAGATGATGATATCGATACAGATGGATCTTATACATATGGTAGAGGTACAGTTATTAGAAATATTCTCACCACATGAGTGGATATATAAGAATCCAAATCTGTCGAATCACTCATGCTATGATCTTCTCCATCCTAGGTCTTCCCGTTCCGTCATCTGGCTTATGTTCTTCATGTAGCATTCAGACCGAATGACTCTATGAAATTACGTCGATACTTCCACATATTACGCGTAACGTAGGAGACATCCCTATTTTTCCCCGGGGGAATCCTTAGAATTACCACTGCTTAGCTTTCAATTCGCCTCTGACCATCAAATGAAATGTGAATAACCCATCCTCCTCCCTTTGTCTCTTTGAAAGAAAAGAAGGGGCGCCTCCCCTTCTGTCGGTGCTTGAAACACTTTATGTCTTCTCCATATTACGATATCTCTAGAGTCAATAATTTTATACAAGGAACTACTGAACTCAATCACTTGCTGTCGTTACTCTTCAGTTTTCTGTTGAGGTCTATCCTATAGAGGGATTCCTGTTGGATCAGTGATCGATTTCTAGGTTTCGTCGTAAACCTAATTGGTTACTTCCAATTACGTAAATCAATAGTTCAAACCGCACTCAAAGGTAGGGCATTTCCCATTTTTATAGGAACTCCTGTACCAGAAACAATGGTATCTCCAATTCTAGCCCCTCTGGGATGTAAAATATATCTCTTCTCACCATCCCCATAGTGTATGAGACAAATGTATGCATTTCGATTAGGGTCGTATTCTATGGTTACGATTCTACCGTATATGCCGTTTTGGTTCCGTCGAAAATCTATTTTACGGTATAGACGCTTATGACCTCCCCCTCTATGCCCTGCAGTAATGATTCCTCTGGCATTACGACCTTTACCACAACGATGCTGTCCATAGATCAAATTATTTCGTGGATTGGATTTCACTTGACTATCTACGGCTCCATTGCGTGTGCTCGGGGTAGAAGTTTTGTATAAATGTATCGCCACCATGCTATTAAGTATTTTTTATTTTTGATTTACTTTCTTTTCTAAGAGGTGGAATGGAATAATCCGGTTGAAGCGTAATGATCAACCGTCTGTAATGCATTCTATGTCCCATACTAGGTCCCATTCTTCTACCCTTTCCCGTGAGTCGATGACTATTCATAGCTATTACCTTGACACCAAATAAGCGTTCGACCCAATACTTGATTTCTGTCCTAGTTGATCCTGATTCGACATTCAAATGATATTGATTTTTACTCTTGATCCGAATAATTATCCCAATCCCAATAATTTTTTCATTAAATCCTGAAAAAGGGTCCAAAGGTTTCTATCTTTTGTATCTTTTCCAGGCTTAGCACCCTTTTTGGGGGTATTTAATGGGTCGGCCTTTTCTGATTCCGAGACTTGCTCGTGCTCGTCATCCGAATCGGAGTCCTCCCCGCGGATTCCCAATTCCTGTCGACGTATCTTGGCTTGGACCGACTCGACGTCTATGATGGGTAGTATTGGAATCAATATAAAAAGGTTCAGGTTACCGCTGCTTTGGAAAAGAATGTAGATAATAAAAAAAACTACGGTTTTTCCTCCTTTTTCTACTCTAATCTTTCCAACGATAATTGTTTCGGTCAATTTCAAACTAGTCATAATTTTTTTTTTATTTTTTTTTATTTTTTTTTTTATTTTTTTTTCCGAGTTTATTTTATTAATAACAAAACATATTTTTCCAATGTATAAAATCAAAATTCCAATGGCTTTTGCTACGATAACCTTGTCAACCAAGATTTTTTATTTTTTTTTCTTTGTTGTCGGGACGCTATCGGGCCGGGTAAAAGAGACTATTTATTGATAGATAGAGGGTCCAGGGAGAATTTTAGCAAAAAGATCTTTTCTTTTAGATCTCTTTCCTTTTTTACCCTTTTTTACTCTTTCCTAGCCTATTCATTTTTTTTTTATTACTCTAGATCGTGTATACCGTATTTTTCGATTTCTTTTTAGGTTCCCTAAGTCAATTCTCTTGATGAGTCGCGGATCCATTGTGTTGGGATAAGCCAAACAAAAGAGTAGTCAATGATGACCCTCCATGGACTCGCCTATATAAGCCGCAGCTAAAGTTGCAAAAATAAGAGCTTGAATACCGCTTGTAAATAATCCAAGGAACATAACAGGTATAGGAACCACTAAAGGTACTAAAGAAAGAAGAACAACAACTACTAATTCATCGGCTAATATATTCCCGAAAAGTCGAAAACTAAGTGATAAGGGTTTTGTAAAATCTTCTAAGATGTTAATGGGTAAAAGGATTGGAGTCGGTTGAATGTATTTATTGAAATAGCCTAATCCCTTTTTTGTAAGACCTGCATAAAAATATGCCACTGACGTGAGTAAGGCTAAAGCAACGGTTGTATTTATATCATTTGTGGGTGCGGCTAACTCCCCCTGCGGTAACTGTATGATTTTCCAAGGAAAAAGGGCCCCCGACCAATTAGAAACAAAAATAAAAAGAAACATAGTTCCAATAAAGGGAACCCACGGGCCGTATTCTTCTCCAATCTGAGTTTTGCTCACGTCTCGAATGAATTCAAGGACATATTCGAAGAAATTCTGAACATCAGTCGGAATGGTTTGCGGATTTTGAACAGCTATAATAGCCGAACCTAATAAGATAGCAATTACAACCCAAGAAGTAATAAGCACTTGGCCGTGGACTTGGAACCCCCCTATTTGCCAATAAAAATGTTGACCTACCTCCACACTGGATACCTCATATAATAGCCCCTTTAGTGTGTTTATAGAACATGCTAAAACATTCATATTGCCCTCTGACAAAAATAGAACTTTAAAAGGAATTATTTTGATTCAATCATCTCTTTTTAGACTTGCTTACTTGAATTGTATATTTTGGATACCAACCAATCGCAAAATATTCTTCGTTTTTTATCTTTTTTTGCGATTCAAGAATAGTACAAGAATAGTAAACGATTGCAAAAATCTAGGGAGTTCAAAAAAGAATGTATTTCTTTTATTATTTATTATTAATTTATTATTATTATTAATCAAGTAATCAAGGATTTCGTATAGAGCTAGTAGAGCTCGAACGGCCCTCAGAAATTGCGAATACTAATTTGTTAAGAATGAATCGGATTGAACGCCTAGAGTCATCGTTTGCTGGAATCGGAAGATCCACGAGATCGGGGTCACAATCTGTATCGATTAAACCAATTGTTGGAATTCCCAAAGTGATACATTCTCGAAGGGCCGTAAATCCGTCGTGCTGATCAACGATGATTACAATATCGGGTAATCCCGTCATATATTGCATCCCGCCGAAATATTTTTGCAAGTGAGACAACTGTCTCTTCAAAATAGCTGCATCTCTTTTCGGAAGACGGCCGAGTCTCCCTGTCTTTTGTTCCGTTCTCAAGTCCCTCAACTTACGAAGTGTCGTTTCCGTAGTGGGCCAATTTGTTAACATACCGCCGAGCCATTTTTTATTAACATAATGGCACCGAGCCTTTATTGCAGCCCGTACTACGTAATTAGCTGCTTCTTTTTTGGTACCAACAATTAAGAATCTTTTTCCTCTACTTGCTGCATAAAAAACTAAATGGCAAGCTTCTGCTAAAAAGCGCGCGGTTCTAGTAAGATTTGTAATATGATTACCTTTATGCTTTGGAGAAATCAAAATATAAGGGGCCATTCTAGGATTCCATTTTTTAATAACATGACCCAAATGAACTCCTGCTGCCAGCAACTCTTCCAACCTGATGTTCCAATATCTTCTTTTCATTTCTCCCCACATTTCCTCTGTCTTTTTTTTTTGTTCAAAGAAAAAAAGACAAGGTATTCGGAAATAAATAATTGTTCCGACGGAACCTTTTCTTCTACCCGGAATTGGCCGTTGATACACGATTCAAGCCATTCCTTTCCTTTCTATTCGTTATTCTCTTTCTTTGTTTATTACTATTATCAAATCGCCGCCTCATACCATACATAGTAAAAAGGCTGAATTTGTCTGTTCTTAGGAATCGTTAAATTCTGTAAACGATTCTTCTGATGTATCCTGGAAATTCTTTGAACTGCAAGAATAAGAATCAAACCATTCTCTATGATAGAAGAAAAAATTTCTCGCTTTTTCTTTTTCTTCGAATAAATTATTCTTTTTGGTTTCTAGAGAAACAGTCTTCTGTTGACTTGAAGGCTGTACTAATCCTTTGAATCCGGTCCCAACGGGGATCATCTCCCCTAGAATAACGTTCTCTTTCAGGCCTTTCAACCAATCGATACGACCTCGGAGAGCGGCTTTTGCTAAAACCCGAGCGGTTTCTTGAAAACTCGCTTCGGATAGAAAACTTTGAGTATTTAGAGATGCGCGAGTTATTCCCAATAAGACGGCGCGGTAACAGACCCCCTCTTCCAAAGCCCGCCCTGTTCGTTCTGCTCGTAACAATCCAATAAGTTCTCCGGGTAAAAAAACATTAGACATTCCATCTTCTGAAACCAAGACTTTTGATGTTATTTGGCGTATAATAATTTCTATATGCCTATTATGGATCTGCACTCCCTGGGATCGATAAACCTTTTGGATCTTATTAACCAAAGAAATCCGGCTTTGCGCTATTGTTAGCTCGGCACCAATCAAGAATCCCCAAGGAATTCCAAGAATTCTTGTTATACACCCGTTCCAACCCTCAACTCTATTTTCTAGGTTCATCGATATTGAATCAATTGAACGTACTTCGAATACCCTTTCCACTTTTGGAAGACCCTGTGTTATATCAGCAGACCGTGATTTTTCATAGAGAAATGTAACTAATGTACCTCCCCCGTAAAGGATTTCTCCATAATGGCCATGAACAGTTGTTCCTGGAGTAGCCAAATAGGGCTTAGCTGATCTTATTATTACATACCCGCCTTGAACAATTAAAACTTGACCGGATTTTAGGCGCGGTCCGTTTTTGGCTATACATACACTTTCACAAAAAAACTGCCCAAGATTTATTATTGTGGATGTTTCTTCATAATAATTATGATGATAATCATGCTGTAGAAAACACCAATTCAAATTGAATGGATTCAAAAAGATGTTACTATATGGATCGGGCTTATAGATTCTCCCGTTTTCATCCATTAAAAAAAAGTGAATTACTTGAAAGGTCTGTTTTAAATTATCAAGTTGCAAATATTTCATTTCGGAAATCTTATTCTTTGTTAGTAAATGGTAACATGCATCAAAATTCGCAATTTGAGGGACTGTTCCTAAAGGGCCCGACAAATTCCTAATCGGAAGTAGAGGGTCTGGATCTCTTTTAATTGATTCTTTTTTCGCATTGTGAGATTTTACATCGTTGAACGGACCTAGTTGAAAACAATTAGATGATGACAAAATTATGAAAGAGTGGCATTCCTTATTTCTATTCCACAATGTACGAATAGTTCCTTGGTTTTGGCTAAGTGGTTGTCGAACACTTGCCTTGGGCTTGGAATAAATGGAATAATTAGAAGAAAAGGGATTGATGTTAGTACAATTTGGACCATTATCAGAGGACAACCCTGAAGGATCATCCCTTTTTCTGATATATGAAATCTGGGATTGGGATTGGGATTTCCCTAAGTGCATTTTTAGGAAATCTCGAATCAAGCCCTTTGTACTTACTTCCACAAAGGAAGCGCCGGCCTCCTCTATATCTATAGAGGAATTTTTTTCGTCTTCGTCTTCGTCCCAATTCAAGACTAAACAAGTCCGAACTAATTGAATACTTGTGTCAGAAATGCCCCGAATCAAGCATCCATCCCCATAACGGATATAATTAACAACGCCAAGTTTTATATTATCCATTTCCTGCAATGGATCTTGAGGAAAAAGCCTATATAACTTTATAGAGTTTTCTATTTCATATGTGACGACGGGTCGAAGCAAAACAAAAGACCTTTTCTTGGTAAGTGTAATTCGTTGGACATAGATCCAATTTTGCCATTTTTTGGATTCTTTAGAATTGGTTTTTCTTATTCGTGGTGGTACTGGTATCAAGATGCCATTGTGTAGGGATATATTATCTTCCCCCTCCGGAAAATGAATATCTCCAGAAAAGATTTTAAGTTTAATCCACCCCCCCTCTCCCTCTTTTTTTCTCTCCACTCGGACCAACCCACCTGCCCGGCTTCTTTTTTTTAAAGTAATTTGTGTATTTACCCCAACGATACTATTGTTCCGTACCATTATGAAAGAGAAGTCAGGTAAAATATGCACTTCTGCGGCTCCGGGAATGAAAAAAAACGGCTCCTCTTCCCCTTCCCCTTGGTATTTTGGCTGCAATTCTTGGACTTCTCGATAGTCGATGAAATTGAGATCCTCTTTTTTGATGATTGAATCCGCCTCTTCCACCTCTAGAGGCCCATATTTCGTAATTCCAGACCCCCCTATTTTGTATCGAGGATCATCGAAATAAGCAAGAATACTATCTCTACGGAAAATACCATTTATGGGCATTTCAATCGAGATGTCGGAACAGAGTATTAGTTCTTTTTCTCGTCCATGTTCTTGAATCGATCCGAATGGAATGATAAATCCATTCTTTCTCTTCTTCGCCACTAAATCCAAATTCTCGCGTAGAATAGTAGGATATGGTAGATTACAACGGGCAGTCAATAGGCTTCGATTAAGCTCTGAATAATTACGAATCAGAATCCTACCCCCTCTTTTGCCATAAAGACCCAAACTAAATAATTTGTGTCTCAATTGATCATTTTTCACAGAAGGGCTCGGCGTATATCTACCTTGGGCAGAAAGAGAATGAATGCTCGTTTGATCTTGATCCTTGTAGATCGAAAAAAGAGCGAGGCCCGATCTACATAAATCCCCTAATAATATCCATAAATGACTTGTTTTTGGTAAGAGATGAACATTACTATAAGGAAATTCGGGTGCATGGTACACATCGGTACTCCAGTGTATTTCTCCCTCTGAGTCAGAATAAATATGTTTTCGAACTCTATCTTTAAAAGCAAAAGTGGATGTTCCCGCACGAATCTCGGCAATTACTTGTTCTGATTCTACATATTGCTCATTTTGAACTAAAAGAAAACTCTTTGGTGGAACAGGCACGCTATGTATAATATCTTCACTCTCAATAGTTACATAAAAATCTATATAACATAGAAAGGCAGGCTGCCCGTGGCGTGTCCGTGCGGGATGAACCAAGTCCTCATTGAATTTGATTTTTCCGTTGAAAGGGGCTCGCACATGTTCTGCAGTACCTCCTGTGAATACTCCACCGGTATGAAAAGTTCTTAATGTTAGCTGAGTCCCCGGTTCTCCAATGGATTGTCCCGCAATAATACCTACAGCTTCCCCCAATTCAACCAAGTCGCCATGAGTCGGACTCTGACCATAACATAATCGACAGATCCAAGACGTACTCCTACAAGTAAAGGGGGTTCGAATAGATATTGGCTGTATTTGAAAGGTTATGAGTTGATTGACAAGGCTAGGCCCAAGATCTTGATTTCGAACGGCAATGCATCGCGCACTCATATAAATATCGTCGGCTAATACACGACCAATTAATGTTTGAATAAAAAATCTTTCCGGCACCGTCCCATTTCGGGGACTTACAGAAAGCCCTCGGGTGGTGCCACAATCTGTTCTACGTACAACAACGTGTTGAACTACTTCAACAAGTCTGCGCGTAAGATACCCAGCGTCTGCTGTTCGTACAGCAGTATCCACAACCCCTTTGCGGGCTCCATAGCTAGAAATAATATATTCTGTTAAGGAGAGTCCCTCGCGTAAATTGCTTTGAATGGGTAAATCAATCATTTGTCCTTGTGGATCCGACATTAACCCTCTCATACCTATTAATTGGTGTACTTGAGAGGCATTTCCTCTAGCTCCCGAAAAAGACATTATATGTACAGGATTAAAGGGGTCGGTGGTTCTAAAATTGGGATTCATTTCTTGTCGCAAATACTCACTTGTATCATACCATATCTCGATGGATTGTCGTAATTTTTCTACCGCGTGTACATTCCCATAATGATAGTGTTTTTCCAAAAGAAAACTTTGTTGTTCAGCATCCTGGACTAACCATCCCTTAGAAGGTATCGTTAAAAGATCATCAATTCCTAATGAAATGGATGTAGCGGTGGCTTGCTGGAAACCCAGGGTCTTTACTTGATCCAGGATGTGTGATGTATATGCCATTCCGAAATGATCTATTAATCGACTAATAAGCCGTTTAATAGCATCCCCGTCTATTACTTTATTGTGAAAGATCAGATTGGCCCGCTCTGTCATAAGCACATAAGCATCTCCAGATTCCGTTGAGTAGGATTCGATATTCGACATAGGATTCGATATTCGACAATAGATTTGAGTCAATGATTGGAAAACTCTCTATTGTCGGCCTTGATTCGCGTAGAAGGAACTACGGTCCGAGTTGAATCGAAAAGGCCCGAATGCACACTGGGGTCATAGACTTACGTAGTTTAGGTACCGTAGGAAGAGACCTGATAAAATCCTTGTATAGCTTCTTCAATTTCTCGATAAAGAAGAATATGACCAAGAGTAGTTCGAATATATATACAAAGAATTTCGTTTTTTACACTTCTTACTATTAGAAAGTGTCCGTAAATCTCATGATGGGTACCCAAAGATTCATAATGAACTTCAACAGGAACTCCTCTTGAAACAATAAGGCGTTGATCTAGTCGCCACCGGAGCCAAAAGGGGCTGTCTAAATGGATTCTTTTCTGTCGATAAGCTCCAATTGCATCATAGGAATTACAAAAAAGGGGTTCTTTTCCTTTCATATACCTAGAGTTATTGTCGTCAATTCTCTCAGTCTCAGTTTGGCAGTTTCTGGGATTCCACAGATTATACCTATTTATACAAAGACCTCGACGATTCCCACTTGTTAAGATATAGAGCCCAATAAGCATATCTTGAGTTGGTACGCAAATGGGATCCCCAATAGACGGAGCCAAGAGATTCATATAAGAAAACATAAGTAAACGAGCCTCTGCCTGAGCCTCCAAGGATAGAGGTACATGAACGGCCATTTGATCCCCATCGAAGTCTGCGTTGAATCCTTTACAAACGAGTGGATGTAAACAAATAGCGCGCCCTTCCACTAAAATGGGTTGGAAGGCCTGTATGCCTAATCTATGCAAAGTAGGTGCTCTATTCAGCAATACAGGATGACCCTTCATAACTTCCTGAAGTATTTCCCATACAATTCGTTCTTTTTCCCGAATTTGACTCTTAGCAGTCCCTAGGTTCGGAGCAAGGTGCTGTCTAATTAGACCGCGCAGTAGAAATGTCTGGAAAAGCTCTATTGCTATTTCACGAGGCAATCCACATTGATGTAATGAAAGTGAGGGGCCTACAACAATGACAGAGCGTCCCGAATAATCGACTCGTTTGCCAAGCAGAGTCTCACGAAACCTTCCCTCTTTGCCTTCAATTAGATCTGTAAACGACTTGTAAACCTTATTATGACCATCCCTTATTGGCTCTCCGCGGATTCCATTATCAAGAAGTGTATCCACAGCTTCTTGTACCAATCTCTCCTGAGACATTACTACGTCCCCTGGCGTAGATTGAATTGTTAATAAATCGAGAAGATCATTGTTCCGCGAAAGAACTCTACCATAAAGGTCATTAATATCCGAACCCATTCGTTTAAGTTCACCTATCTGAACCGCCGGTCTCAACCCCGGGGGAAGAACTGGTAATAGACATAAAACCATCCATTCAGGTTCTACATTTGTTCGAATAAAATGCTTAGCCAATCCCATGCGTCTAACCAAAAAGCGCTTTCTTCTTTCAATTTTCCGATCTTCCCACTCATCACCCGTGAGCCCCTCTTCCTCTAATTCTTTCCATTCTGCCAACGAAGAATCTATAATAACTCGCAAATCTAGATCGCCCAATTGTTCTCGGATAGCGCCTGCTCCAGTAGAAATTTCGCGAAATGTATGCAAGCCTTCGATAGTAAAAAAAGGAGGGATGCTATCTTTCCAGGATTGGGTTTCATATTCGAATGAACCTCGTAATCGTAAAATAGTGGGTTTTTTAGCTATAGGCCTAGTAAAAGCAAAATTGGGATAGGATCCTATAGGATCTCCCCCCCTTCAAAACCGGACGTGAAAGTTTCCTCTCATCCGGCTCAAGTAGTTATACCAAATAAAGATAAAGGAGTTCTTGCTTTCAATTCAAATTATAGAAAACCCCCAACTACTCCTTACTCAAGTTCTCACAAGCAACATTTCATTGATTCATTGTTCTTTTATTTTGATTTTATCAATTCTTTATCTTTAATTCAATTTGAAATATTGAAATAGCGACATAAATGAAATGTGAAATTCTTGAGTAGTCTACTTAGCCTTCGAATGATGAATCCCTCTAAAGGAATACCTTGGAATTCGTAAGGAATTGACTTGTCTATATATCGTTCCATTTGATCTTTTAGGTCCTGACTTCACCTCGACGGTTATGCACGCTGCCCTTTCTTTAAAGCCTATATGCGATGGATAGGCTTCTATAACCATAACATATTTGCTTACTTGAACATAAACAGAATTGCATTTCTTTCTAAAACGAAAAGACAGGGTTTCCACAAAAGAAAGAAGTCTTTTCACGAGGTACACCTCCAAATTCCTATTTGTTTGTTTTTGTTTTTGTTACTGAATCGACCATAGACCAATTCCCTTTTTTTTTGGGGGGGGTATTGAATAGACCCATAATTCTGAGCTTCATGTTCCTCCTCACAAGAGACATGTCAGATCCGGGCATCCCAATTCGATTGAATAGGGTGACAGTTTCTCATTCAAAATCTGTAAAATCCGAATTTCGATCAAATCACACATCGCAGTATACTAGGTCTTCTAGTTCTTTAAGAGGTTTATCTAAAAGATTCGCGATATAACTAGGAAGACGCCTCAAATACCACACATGAGTCACGGGGCATGCCAGTTTGATGTAGCCCATTTGATATCTTCGTATCCGAGAATTCGCAAATTCGACTCCGCAGTCGCCGCAAAATGTTCTCTTTTCTTTTTGATCTCCAAATTCGCCATAATGTCCACAAGCACAAATTCCGCTTTTTATAGGTCCAAAAATTCTTTCACAAAAGAATCCACCTATTTTTGGCTTATTGGTTTCCCACTCAACATGCTCGATTTCTGTTACCTCTCCGACTATCTCTCCATTGGGCAGGGTTTTATTGGCCCAAGCGCTTATTTGTTGAGGAGAAACTAATCCAATTTGAAGTTGTTGATGTTTATACCGATCAATCATAGAAAAAAGAATTCTGATTTATTCCGATTCATTCCGATTAAGCTTCCTTCCTATTCATCTGAAAGTTCTTCTCAGATACAAGGAAATGATTCAGTTCTAGGGCCAAAGAGCGTAGTTCTCGAACGAGCAATCGAAAGGATTCGGGAGCATCCTCAGCTTTAGGCATTTCTCCTCCAACGATTGTAGTATCAAATATTTTGTCGCGAGTTCTAAGATGATCAGACTTATAAGTAAGCATCTCTTGTAAAATATGAGCAACACCGAACCCCTCTAGGGCCCAAACCTCCATTTCTCCTACCCGCTGGCCCCCCCGCTTGGCCCTTCCCCTAATGGGTTGTTGTGTAACAGATGCATAAGGACCATTGGAACGTCCGTGTATTTTGTCATCAACTTGATGAATTAATTTCAAGATATAGGGCTGTCCCACTATAACAGGTTGTTCAAAGGGATCTCCCGTTCTTCCATCAAATATTCTGCTTTTTCCCGGATACTCGGGTTCAAATACCCAAGGATTCCCTGTTTGCTTACTGGCTTCATGTAATTCAGAAAAGACTAGTTTTCTCGAAGCCTCTTGTTCATATCTCTCATCAAAAGGTGCTACTCGATAATGTCTATCTAGCAGAACCCCCGCCAACCCGAGCGAGCATTCAAATATCTGTCCTACATTCATTCGTGAAGGTACTCCCAATGGGTTGAAGACCATATCAATAGGCTTTCCGTCTTGCAAATAAGGCATATCTTGTCTAGGCAAAATTTTGGAAATGATCCCTTTATTTCCATGTCTTCCGGCGACTTTATCACCTACTTTGATTTCACGTTTCTGTGAAATATATACACGAATCCTTTCTCTTTTTGGATTAGAACGTATCCATCTCACATCAATAACTCGGCCCCTCCCACCTCTAGGTAGTTTTAGACAAGTTTCCCTTGAAGTGGCTAGCTGAGTGCCAAATACGGCGTCTACGAATTGATCTGCCGGGGATAAGTCTTGGGCCAGCTGGGGTGTTAATTTACCTACTAAAATATCGCCCGCTTCTACCCAAGATCCCAAGATTACAACTCCGTTTTTGTCTAAATTTCGTAGTAAATGGGCCCGTAGCGGTATTTTTTTAGTGACCTTTTCGGGGCCTTGGCTTGTCACATGAATCTGAATTTCATATTTCCGTATGTGAAAAGAAGTATAAATATCTTCATATACCAGACGCTCACTAATGAGTACCGCATCTTCAAAATTGTAACCTTCCCATGGCATATAAGCTACTAATAGGTTTTTCCCCAAAGCGAGTTCTCCCCCAACCGTAGCGGCACCGTCCGCCAAAATTTGTCCCTTTTTCATGCATTTGCCCCGTCGAACCTGGGGTTTTTGATGTATACAAGTATTTTTGTTGGAACGTTGATACATAACTAATGGAATGCTTAGAGTATCCCCATTGCCCGATAAAAGGATCTTGTCAGTATGGATAGAAATGACCTTTCCCGCGTGTTCCGTTATAAGGGGAACTCCTGAGTCTAGAGCCACCTGGCCTTCCAAACCAGTTCCAACAATGCACTTCTCGGACCGAGAAAGCGCAACTGCTTGGCGTTGCATATTAGAACTCATTAAAGCCCGATTCGCGTCATTATGCTCGATAAAGGGAATGAGAGAAGCTCCAATAGAAAAATATTGGAAGGGAAAAATGCTTCGAAGATGAACCTGTTCCCATGCAATAGTCAGGAATTCTTGACGGTATCGAGCCGGAACAATCTGTTCTTCCTGAAAACCTTCATTAAGTGCCAAAGAATTGCCTGTCCCTATCATACAGTATTCATCTCTCCTTGATGATAAATAAAGTATCCGTGCCCTTTTTGATTTCTCGGAGATTTCATAAAATGGGCTTTCTAGAGATCCAAAATGACCGATTCTCGCATGAATTGCTAAGGATCCAATAAGGCCAACATTGATTCCTTCAGATGTGTCAATTGTGCAAATGCGTCCATAGTAGCTAGGATGGATATCTCGTATCCGAAAACTAGCAGTTCGTCCTGTCAATCCACCAGGACCCAAAAAACTCCATTTTCTCCCATGAACTATTTGTGTCAATGGATTCGTTTCATCCAAAACTTGAGATAATGGGTGTAATCCGAAAAAAGATTCATAAGTGGTTTTGAATGGGGTTGAGGTTACAAAATTCTGAGGGGTCGGTATCAATTTCCCTTTAATTGCTCCGCCTATAGCCCCTCTCACCACTTTTTCCAAACGAATCAGAGCCAATCCGAATTGATCTTGTAAGAGATCCGCTACAGAACGAATACGTTTATTTTTCAAATGATTCATATCGTCAAGTGTACCCATTCCAAATTTCATTCCAATCAAATGATCTGTGGCTGCCAAGATATCTCGCGGTAACAAAAATGTATTATTCTGGGATATATCAAGATTCAGTCTCCGGTTAATATTTCGTCGACCAATCTTTCCTAATTCACACCTTTGTCGAAAGAATTGATTTTGTAATTCCTTACATAAGGAATCAGAAAATACCGGATCTCCATCTACACAAACAAACTGTTGATAAAATTCCAAAATGGCATTTTCTTTTGACCCCATTTTTTCCTTCTCTTTATCATCCAAAAAAGCCAAGAAAATTTCAGGGTAGCAAACATTCTCTAGAATTTCTCTTAGATTCGAACCCATAGCCGATGATAGAACTAGAATAGATATTTTCTGTTTCCTACTTACGCGAGCCCATATACGTGCTTTTCTATCAATCTCTAATTCTAATCTTCCTCCCCAATCTGATATTATGGTGCCGGTATAGACCCAAAATCCTTTATGGTCCAATTCTGATCGGTAATAGATACCCGGACTTTGCAATATTTGATTGACTACCATTCTGTATATTCCATTTACTATAAAAATTCCCAGGGAATTCATTAAAGGAATATTTCCAATCAAAATTGTCTGTTTTTGCATATAATACCCCTTCCTTTTCCAAATCAAACCCGCGGATACATATAATTCAGAAGAATAGGTGAGGGATTCATATACGGCATCTCGTTCTTTTATCAACGGTTCGACCAATTTATATGTTTCCGCAAATAATCGAAAGTGTACGTCTACGTCTTTTTCTACGTCTTCGTCTTCGTCTTTTTCTAAGTCTTCATTTACAGTTTTTTCTAATAAGTATTCATCTACTGCAGCTAGAAAATCTGCTAGATCTGGAAAATCTTCCATATCTAGCAAATCTTCTATATCTATAAAATCTCTTATGAAACCTTCCACCGTTGGAAACTTATAAAGTTCTTCTCTTAAGCCCTGATCAACGAACCTACAGAATCCTTCAAATTGTATCTCATTAAGCCCAGGTATTGCAGCCATTCCTTCATTTCTATCGCCAAGCATTTCGAATTCCCCGTATTATCCAAAAAATCCCATTTTTGACTCATTCTGCATCGAATCATATGGATCGATCTAGCAATGATGGAATTTCTATTCTGTTTACTAAATCACATGAAATTGGAACCAATCGCCTACATGTAATGTATAAAATACGTATGGACGTAGAAATGAAGAGAATTTTATACTCAAATCTCAAATTGGAATGGAATTTGAAACAGATACGAACGGAAAGGAATTGATAAAAGACACTTAGATTAGACCAATGGAGTTTTTTTGTATAGAATATAAAAAAAAATGATTCCATTTCGAGATATTCTATATCCAATCCCGTGGGATACCAGAAAAATAATAAATGAATTCGCGATTGAATCTGTTCGGGGCGATAATAAAGACATAATAATCAGAAACAATATAGAGTTGGGTTTTTTAGCACCTATTCGCGGATTCCATTGTTCTGTTCAAAAAAGGATTCGCAGAGAAGAGAGGTATTTTTCCCTATTTTTGAGTAGAATACGAATACGGTTGAAGGGCGTAATAAGCAGGCTTGTATGCTTTTATTAGAATATACGTGGATATAGCTGGAGAGCGTAGAACTCTTTCTAGCTGCACCCCCTCCCAATTCTATCCTGTCGTGTTCTATCCAAATTTCGATTTTCTATTCAATGAAAAAATCGAAACACGATACGTTCGTGCGAATTCCCTAAAGGTATCATCTACAAAGAAGATACTCGGTTCAATATTTGCGTAACGTTTTCTATTTTGGGGTTTACAAATACTCATCGTTGCCGTTATAATTTCAATTATTGAAAAAGAAAAAAAAAAGCAAGACCGGTTAGTTATGTATCAATTTGGATTGTCTATTGTCTTATATCAGTAGTACCATTAGGGAAAGGCAGTTTGAAATTCAAATAGAAAAGGCGTCCGGGAGTTTACAGCCAACAGTTAAGGGTTCCAACTCGTCTGGCTTTTGCGACCGAAAATCCACATTTTTCGTTTCAATAGAAAGAGAAGGGATTTTGGATTTTTAGCTATTTTATGTTTTAAGATACTATACAATCAATCGAAGGGACAGATTCAATTCCCAGGGAGAGTTTTCGTTTCTTTTAGGCAAGGCATTCAGATTCAAGATACAAGTGCAATAATAAAAAAAAGAAGTTTAGGAATACCTCTACCCAAACAAAACCAAACAAAAGGCGAATATTTGCATCTATTTTATATCCTTTTGGCGACATGGCCGAGCGGTAAGGCGGGGGACTGCAAATCCCTGTTCCCCAGTTCAAATCTGGGTGTCGCCTGATCAACAAAAGAAAAGACGCGAAATCCCCTTTTCTGGTTTGCTGATAGACCTCGCAGAATGTTCCCCGATTCTAGGAGAAAATCAGAAATCATATAAGAACTTTTTATAAGATAAGGTACAAGCAGATTTTTGGGAGTCTTTCGTGAAGGGGTCGGGGGTTGCTACCGAATACCCTTTTGACTCTTCGACAAGAATTTCACTATTATTAGTGAACAATAATGAAATAATTCATTCAAAGAGATAGAGGACATAATTCACATGGATATAGTAAGTCTGGCTTGGGCTGCTTTAATGGTAGTCTTTACATTTTCCCTTTCACTGGTAGTATGGGGAAGAAGTGGACTATAGGGGTACTGCTAATTGGGTTGAGGAATGAAACTTTCTTCATTTTTTAGAATTTAGAAATCGTTCTGCAAAGCCTTTATTTTATTATTATGAATTTATTAATTCAATTTTGAAAATATTTTCAATTGCAATTGAAAAAAAGAAAAAAAACAGAGTTATTTCGAAATTAGAAGCGTGAAGTGAAGGAATGTATTCTGTATTCTATGATATGACTAGTATATATGAAGAAGAATAAGATATAGAAATAATGCCCTTTCAACCAAACAAATAGTTCAAGAATTCCCATGCTTGTATTTCGATTCGAAAGTAAAAGGGGTCCAGACGATAGAAAATTTATTACAACCGAATTCTTCCTAACTTTTCTATTTCGCTGAACCAATTCTTATCCGAGTTATATATGGACAATGAGGGCGAGCAGGCCCCCTTTTACTTTGAAATAGAATTGGGGCGGTATGCACGTTACATATATGAATATCAGGATACCTATTGTAGTTGTAGGCTTCTCTATATTCAATTAAGCCTGTTATATCCTTATAGAATAAGGTACAACTTGAATCCATTAAAATCACAATATCTAGATAGTAGAAAGAAGTATATAGAATATTTCTTTCTACCATACTAACGGTATAATGTTAATTCGAGGTCGTTCATTTCATTTTAAGACACGGAATTGGAATCTTTTTTATTTGTATAAGATAAGAAATTCCAATTAATCGCTTTGACTTACTGTTTTTACGTAAATTATCAGTAAAAAGGCGGTAGGAACTAGAATAAACAATGCAGTAGCAATAAATGCGAGAATATTGACTTCCATAATCTCATCCTTTCTTTTTTTACTTCAAAATAACTCGGGATTGAATCCCATAGAGATGAAAAACCTTTCGCCTGTAAATTCAATGGTCAATGGGATGAATTACACCTCGATGATATCAAATCGGATCAATATCATGAATAACAATATCTGAGTTATCAAATTCACTCATTGTCAAGAATTGAATAGTATAACATAGGAAGATCCTTTATACATACTCTATTGCAGCTAAAATAAAATCGGATTTCTGATCCAACCAAGAATTCCTTTCCTTTTTTTACTTGAGCATTCTATTCTATTTTTCTTTCTTCTCTATAACCTAAATCTGCCGCCTTCCTTGTACAACAATTATCTGATAAAATAGGCTAAAATAGCATCTGGCCGTCTCGTCTTTCCGCTGGAGTTAAGTTCTAAGCCCCTTTTTTCTTTTTTAATGATTTCCTTTTCTTGAAAAAAAGAAGTGCTATAAAGACAAGTACACGTAAAAAAAAAAAAGATCTAATATTCTATCAAATAAAATTCATTATTTTAGAGTTTGCTCTTTCTTCGACAATATTTTAGAGTTTGCTCTTTCTTCGACAATATTTTAGAGTTTGCTCTTTCTTCGACAATATTTTAGAGTTTGCTCTTTCTTCGACAATATCCTTTTCTTCGAAAGGATTACTCATTTACATTTACTCTCTCTCTAAGATCTAAGATAGGTGGGGTGGGGCTCTTTTCCTTTATTTTATTAATATCCTCTTCTTTCTTTACCTAGATTATTAATGGAATGCATATACTAGAAGTTCAGTGTGAAATTTGAATGAGATAGATTGCTTCAAATTCAAATTGAGTATTAGTAATTGAAGTTAGATCAAATAGCGGCTGGAAAAGAGGATACTTTTCAAAAATAGAAAAATAATTAGCTATGTTCAATTTCTTTTGTTTTGTATTGTACAAGAAAGGAATTCCATTTCCATTTGTGTATGTGTTCCCGGTAAACATATGGTACTCTATTCTATTCGCGGGTTGGGAGAAATTGAAAAAACCAGAACCAGCCCGAGCCCAGTATAGTATCTCTTGGAATACTAAATAGGATGCTACGAATAATTGTAGCAATCCACATATGTCTATTTCCTCTCGATCGGTACTGGTTAAAGTACTGGAAATTTCCGTATTTGTTTGATGAGAAATGAGACAAGCAATTTGCGAAGCGAAATATCAAAAATAAGGATCCCTCCGGGACTGAAATTCGGCAATTTAGACCTCCCAGCAGAAAATAGAAAGACAAATTCGTGTAGTTTTTTATTGGATTTGAACTCATCGGGACTGACGGGTCTCGAACCCGCAACTTCCGCCTTGACAGGGCGGTGCTCTGACCAATTGAACTACAATCCCCAGACATAAAGTGTACGACATATATATTCTTATGATTTCATTCATACATTTTTTTCTATTTAGATTTTAGATTGGAGATTAGAATCGCTGTGTTGAAATAACGGCGGATATATTGATATCCCCGTGAATATGCTCTTTCCTTAGTGAGAAGTGAGAGCGGCACGGATTCCTAGTACTACTTTATTTCTTGCCAAATTGACCCGCTTTCGCTGGAAAAATACTTCTTTTTTTATTTACTTTTCCACTTTCCCTATATTTGCGGGAACAAAGAAATAGAAATAGAAATAGAGCAAATGCAAATAAAGAAACCGAAGAGCAAACCGACATTTCAAGAAAACAAAACAAATGGGTTCTGCTATTTCATGATGGATAAGCGCATTTTTGGGTCGAGCTGGATTTGAACCAGCGTAGACATATTGCCAACGAATTTACAGTCCGTCCCCATTAACCGCTCGGGCATCGACCCAGGAAGAATCAATTCTAGACTTGTTGATAATACACGATCAACTTCCTTTCGTAGTACCCCACCCCCAGGGGAAGTCGAATCCCCGCTGCCTCCTTGAAAGAGAGATGTCCTGAACCACTAGACGATGGGGGCATACTTGCCCGGCTGCCATCATAGTATGCTCATAGTATGATGGCAGTTTTTTGAAATTGTCAATCTTAATATCTTGAAAAAAAAGTCTGCTTAGATTATTAAACTAGAATATACTAGAAAAAAAATTGACGTAGCAATTCTTTTTTTTTATGTTATTGTTATAATTAACAGCATCTTCTATTATTATATAATATTATTATTATATAGAAATATAGAATAATATATTTATTTGAATAGAATATAATAATAATAGAACATTCGAAAGCGAATCAATCTTGACAATAACAATATTAGAATATTATTATTATATTCTAATATTATTTCTATTTTTTTATTTAAATCTTGACCTTGACAATAACAATAATATATATATTGAATTATATTATAATAAAGTTATAATAAAGTTTTCGGTTATTGGCTTGACAATAACAATAATATATAATTAGAATTATATTATGCTATGCTCTGTGAAAATATCACAGAATAGTAGCATTGACCGTGTACGCCTCAGGTGTTTTTGTCTTAGCGAAAACATAGGATCCGGATTCAAAATCGAAAAGGGAGGGACTTGGCCTTGACGATAATATCATTTTTTTATAGAATTCTATTATGATCCTGAAAATAGGACGATTCCGGCTCAATTCATTATTTTCATTATTTCGGACTCGGACTCAGAATAGGGATTAGGGATGTAGAACCAAACAAGAGAAGGAAGCCTTAGCTTAGGGATATTGCAGGTTCTTTGGACAAAAAATAGATTTCTTTTCCATTTTGACTTGGACTTCGCCCTTTTCGTTGAAACTGAAAATCAAAATGATATGATTCAAGCTCAAACCCATTTGAATGTAGCGGACAACAGTGGTGCCCGGGAATTGATGTGTATTCGAATCATAGGAACTAGTAATCGACGATATGCTCAGATAGGGGACGTTGTTGTTGCTGTGATTAAGGAAGCAGTGCCAAAAATGTCTCTAGAAAGATCAGAAGTGATCAGAGCTGTAATTGTCCGTACTTGTAAAGAACTCAAACGTGATGACGGTGTGATAATACGATATGATGAGAATGCTGCCGTTGTCATTGATCAAAAAGGAAATCCAAAAGGAACTCGCGTTTTTGGTGCAATCACCCACGAATTGAGACAGTCCAATTTCACCAAAATAATTTCCCTAGCGCCTGAAGTATTATAATAAGTTTTTGAAAAGGAAATTGTGATATAATATATCTTATAATATATATATATCATTTTTTCAATAAAAGGAGTTTGCGTTTATCATGAGCAAGGACACTATTTCTGACATATTAACCTGTATACGAAATGCCGACATGGCTAACAAAGAGACGGTTCGAATAGGATTTACTAACATCGTCGAAAAGATAGTTCAAATACTTTTACGAGAGGGTTTTATCAAAAACACGAGGGAACATCGGGAAAACAAGAAATCCTTTTTAGAAGAAGAACTCTCGGATGAGGAATCCGAATCCGAGTCCGATTCGGATGCAAATTCCGATTCCGATGAGGATTCCGATCCTCATCGTCGTCGTACCCCACGGATTTTTGCTCTTAACCCTTGCCCTTGTTGTAGGGCGGTCAAAAGGTTGGCTCGAATCCTAGTAATTCTCTACGTAGTCGCCCGCTATCGTTACCGTAGAGGCAGGTAATTCTTTCTACTTCTCGAGGTATAATAACAGACCGAGAGGCTCGGCTAGAAAGAGTGGGTGGAGAAATTTTGTGTTATATATGGTAATCCTTATGATACACAAATTGAATCCGGAGCGCGTTACTGCGCAATAAATCACTTTTTTCTCTGCTAAAAAAAAGACTTTTTTAAAATGAAAAAGACTTTTTGATGCTCAGAGGGTGATGCAATTCACTGAAGAAAAAAGAAAGATATATCTATGAAAGTGGAATTACTAACACGTTTCCCAACGCCAAGTTTCGGGTCCGTTTCCTTCAGGTCCGCTTAAATATGAAATACCGGGGATCCTTTTTTAGCGACTCTATCAGGAAAGATATGACAGAACTTTCTATATATAGATTCTAGATATAGCACGCGGAGATAGAGTCAAAGTTGAAATAAGTCGTTACGATTCCGGCTGGGGGGTCTAATTTCTAGATTCAACAGAACGGATTCGGACGAGTAAGGGAAGGGGGCTTTGGAACTTGAGCACTCCCTTCGTGGGGATTCCATTGGAGACTCCAAATTTCAAGAAACTCATTTTCTTCCAATTGAAATGAAATAAGTGTATTCGAAGTTAAGGAATAAGAACTATGAAAATGGGGGCTTCCGTTCGTAAAATTTGTGAAAAATGCCGACTGATACGTAGGAAGGGGCGAATTCGAGTAATTTGTTCGAACCCGAGACATAAACAAAGACAGGGATAATCTTTCTAAAAAAACACATTTTGATTTGAAAGGTAGAAAATCAGTTTCGTTTTAACATGAGATGGATATATCCATATATCTCTAACTTCTATTTATAAGACGATAAAATATGGCAAAACCTATACGAAGATATTCGAGTTATAGTTTACGTAGGAATAGGCGCACTCGTTTGTGTAAGAATATACGTAAAATACGAAAAGGAATTATTCCCGTTCAAGCAATTTTCAGCAATACAATTGTTACTATTACAAATGGAAGGGGTCGCGTGGTTGTTTGGGCCTCGGCCTCCTCGGGGGCTTCGGGGGAGTTTACGGGTCGTCCTGGGGTCGACGACCGCGGTTCGGAAAAGGGTCTCAGAGACTTCCAAACCGAAAGCCAGGCGTCGGAGACCGAAATCGATAATGCGTGTGCGGGCAACGTCGACTGTGGTAAAGATTGGCATCAGGAACCCTTGGACGGCAAGGGCAAGAAGTATTTCTGGCGAATGATAGGAAGGGAGTTCCGAAGCCTGCTTTCTCTTCTCCTTTCGCTCCTCCGTCTTTCCAGCTTGGGCTGGTGGAAATCTTTCCTTTGGCCACTCTTGCACGGAACAATATATTATGTGACTTATCAGACGCGCTACGTCTTGCCTCTGTTGCTTATACAAGACTTTTTCCAGGCAATCTGGGAATCGGTTAAAGATTTCAATTTCACTTTGGACTCGGTGTCATTTATGAAAAGAATCCAAAAATTCCTAGAGGTATATTCGCTGTTCCAACTAAAGAGCCGAGCTCAGATAAAATCGATGTATTCCAATGAACCTCAGCCTCCTATTAGGGTTAGGGTTTTCAACTATATGAAATTCATACTCATATTTTTGAAAGAATACAAAACGTATTCAGGGCTCTTCACTAAGAACAAATTGACTGAGATTCTCCTAATAGTCTTAGTGTGCTGCTTATATGGGTTTTTTTCTATGACCGGGTGGCGGTACTGCCCCAGAGTATCAAAATCCCAATTATCATTCTATCCACACTTAATTTCTATTTCAAATTGCACTCGCAATTTGAAGAAAGGGACTTTTAGTATTTAGTAAACCGGCCAGGTTTATTTGCCTGGCCTTCCCAACAATAAAAAAAAACATCCCCGGATGGGGGTTACCGCGGTGCGGGATGGGGGTTACCGCGGTGCGGATATAGTAGAATGGTAAAACCTCTCCTTGCCAAGGAGAAGACGCGGGTTCGATTCCCGCTATCCGCCCAGAGTAAAGCAGTGTAATGTTGGGATGGATAAAGATAAAGTGTGCTAGTTATAGTACCCCTATTATGAAATTGCATTCTATATTATAGTTTTAGTGTTTTTCAAATTTTGATTTATTTAGATTTCGTATTTATTTAGTATATATATATATATTAAATTACTAATAGAATAATAGAATTCTATCTAATACTAATAGAACTAATAGAATAGAATTCTCCATTTCAGTTCTTTTTCTTTATTATATATTAATAATATTAATAATATTAACATTTAATATATATATTTCTTTCATCATTTCTTTAATTTGAATTTAATATTCAATATGAATATTAAATATAATAAATAATAAAAAAAGAAAAATGAGAATAATAAATATAGAATATTCAAATTCTATAATCCTATTCCATTAGTGCATTAGAAATTTTTATTATTCTAATCTAAATGAATATTTATTTTCTTGCATAAAAATAATACTGCGCAAGGCGATTGAATTGTATTATTAATTCAATTAATACAATACCTAATTTTATGGGTAATGGGAATGGGTTGAATAAATTCAATATCTCAATCAATATAATATCTTTGGTCTTATTATTTTTCTTAATTATTCCAGAAGTTGGACCCCCCCTCCCTCTAATTTTTCGTTTTCTTTCTTTGGTTGGGGGCGGGGGCGTTTATTGAATTTTCATGTGTCTCGCAGCCCGAAACGAAAGAACTCGTGGGAGGGGTCATTTCATTTTTGGGTCGTGAACGAATAGGTTCAAGAGATGAGAGAATTAAGGATACCCACAAGAAAGACTAATCCAATCCATAACGATGTACCAGAAAATACAACATTTTTATTACTTGACCAACCCTCAGGAGAAGCAAATACAACGGGTACACCAATAAGTAAGATTACTGAAGTAGCAATTAATGCAAAAACAGCCAATTGGAAAGCAATAGTCATGTTCCTAATCCTCCGCGTTACCAATAAATATACCATTTGATCCCTCTAGCAGCCCCGAACTCTAATTCTAATAAAATATAGAATATACATCATATAGGGATTTTACCACGAACCCATTGATTCTATATGACTTATTTCCATTCCACCCTTTATACATACTACTTTATTTGTTTATTTGTTGGACTGGGGGCTTTTTTACAAGGGGCCTGATGGATCCTTGATCTCTCTATATATGGGGATAAATGGACATATGGAGATAAATAGACTCATAGATTCGTGCCCGATATCTATAGTATAGTGATAGTATCAACCAGTAGAGTGATAGTATCAATCCATGCACCCATGTTCTATTCGGTGTAATAAAAAGAAAATAGAAATTATCCTTCGGAGAGATGGCCGAGTGGTTGATAGCCCCGGTCTTGAAAACCGGTATAGTTCATACCAACGAACTATCGAGGGTTCGAATCCCTCTCTCTCCTTTTGTTCGGTGATTTGTCTCTTTATTGGTTTTGCCTAGTTTCTTAGTCTCATTAAAGAGAAATGGCTCGGCTACTCGGCTAGGTATGATAGCCGAGCCAGAAAAAAGAAGATTAGAGAAAGATGAGTTGAAAAGATCAAAAGAAAGGACAAAGGAATCCTTTTTAAGTATGACCTAATCCCCCTGCGTATGTTGGGATCAAATGGATTCCTACTTGAAACACTCTATTCCCTCTCTCAGTTATCAGTTAAGAGGGGTCATGGAAAGGACAGGTTCAAAATCACGATCAATTCCTTTTTCAAATCCTGCCGCAGCTGCACGAGCTCTTCCCGCGTGCCATAAATGACCTACGAATAGGAAGAATCCTAGAACAAAATGAGAGGTAGCTAACCAACTTCTAGGAGAGACATAATTGACTGCATTGATCTCGGTAGCTACGCCACCTACAGAATTTAAAGAACCTAAGGGAGCGT